GCTAGCGTAGCTTAATATAAAGCATAGCACTGAAGATGCTAAGACGGGCCCTAAGAAGCTCCGCATGCACAAAGGCATGGTCCCGACCTTACTATCAGCTCTAACTCAACTTACACATGCAAGTCTCCGCAACCCCGTGAATATGCCCTCAATCCCCTGCCCGGGGACGAGGAGCGGGCATCAGGCACAAACATTAGCCCAAGACGCCTAGCCAAGCCACACCCCCAAGGGAATTCAGCAGTGATAGACATTAAGCCATAAGTGAAAACTTGACTCAGTTAGTGTTAAAAGGGCCGGTAAAACTCGTGCCAGCCACCGCGGTTAGACGAGAGGCCCCAGTTGATAATACAACGGCGTAAAGGGTGGTTAAGAACAGATAAAAATAAAGTCAAATGGCCCCTTGGCCGTCATACGCTTCTAGGTGTCCGAAGCCCTAACACGAAAGTAGCTTTAATAAATTCATTTGACCCCACGAAAGCTGGGAAACAAACTGGGATTAGATACCCCACTATGCCCAGCCGTAAACCCAGGCATCCAACTACAATCAATGCCCGCCAGGGTACTACGAGCATCAGCTTGAAACCCAAAGGACCTGACGGTGTCTCAGACCCCCCTAGAGGAGCCTGTTCTAGAACCGATAACCCCCGTCTAACCTCACCACTTCTAGTTATTCCAGCCTATATACCGCCGTCGTCAGCTTACCCTGTGAAGGTAATAAAAGTAAGCAAAATGGGCACAACCCAATACGTCAGGTCGAGGTGTAGCGCATGGAGTGGGAAGAAATGGGCTACATTTTCTAGTATAGAATATTACGAATATGCACCATGAAACAGTGCTTGAAGGAGGATTTAGTAGTAAAAAGGAAATAGAGTGTCCCTTTGAACCCGGCTCTGAGACGCGTACACACCGCCCGTCACTCTCCCCCGTCAAAACGCACCAAAAATACTTAATATAATAGCACCGACAAGGGGAGACAAGTCGTAACACGGTAAGTGTACCGGAAGGTGCACTTGGACTAAACCCAGGACGTGGCTGAGTTAGTCAAGCATCTCACTTACACCGAGAAGACATCCATGCAAATTGGATCGCCCTGAGCCAAACAGCTAGCTTAACTACTTAATAACCAAACAATATAAATAAAACAAAATAAGCCTAACACCAAAAACTAAACCATTTTTTTACCTGAGTATGGGAGACAGAAAAGGTTACACAAAGCAATAGAAATAGTACCGCAAGGGAAAGCTGAAAGAGAAATGAAACAACCCATATAAGCACTAAAAAGCAAAGATTAAAACTCGTACCTTTTGCATCATGATTTAGCCAGTACAACCAAGCAAAGAGACCTTTAGTTTGAAACCCCGAAACCAGGTGAGCTACCCCGAGACAGCCTATTAAGGGCCAACCCGTCTCTGTGGCAAAAGAGTGGGAAGAGCTCCGGGTAGAAGTGACAGACCTACCGAACCTGGTGATAGCTGGTTGCCTAAGAGATGAATAGAAGTTCAGCCTCGTACTCCCCAAATCAAATATATCCAAGCAAGACCCCAAGAGAAATACACGAGAGTTAGTTAAAGGGGGTACAGCCCCTTTAACAAAGGACACAACCTTTCCAGGAGGATAAAGATCATAATATATAAAACATACTGTTCTAGTGGGCCTAAAAGCAGCCACCTAAACAGAAAGCGTTAAAGCTCAGACAGAAAAAAGTTTATTATCCTGATAAAAAATCTTATTCCCCTAAATATTATTAGGCCAACCCATGCCCACATGGAAGAGATTATGCTAAAATGAGTAACAAGAAGGCCTGCCCTTCTCCCAGCACAAGTGTAAGCCAAACCGGACCAACCATTGGCAACTAACGAACTCAACCCGAGAGAGTAGTGTGAATTACAAAAAAACCAAGAAAAACCCACAACTAAACTATCGTTACCCCCACACTGGAGTGCTATTAAGGAAAGACTAAAAGAAAAGGAAGGAACTCGGCAAACACAAGCCTCGCCTGTTTACCAAAAACATCGCCTCCTGCAACACAACCAAGTATAGGAGGTCCAGCCTGCCCAGTGACCACAAGTTTAACGGCCGCGGTATTTTAACCGTGCAAAGGTAGCGCAATCACTTGTCTTTTAAATAGAGACCTGTATGAATGGCTAAACGAGGGCTTAACTGTCTCCCCTTTCAAGTCAGTGAAATTGATCTACCCGTGCAGAAGCGGGTATAATAATACAAGACGAGAAGACCCTTTGGAGCTTAAGGTACAAAACTCAACCATGTTAAGCAACTCAATAAAAAGTAAAAACTTTGTGGACATGAAATTTTACCTTCGGTTGGGGCGACCACGGAGGAAAAAAAAGCCTCCAAATGGACCGGGAAAACCTCCTAAAACCAAGAGAGACATCTCTAAGCCACAGAACATCTGACCAAACATGATCCGGCCAATATAGACCGATCAATGAACCAAGTTACCCTAGGGATAACAGCGCAATCCTCTCCCAGAGTCCATATCGACGAGGGGGTTTACGACCTCGATGTTGGATCAGGACATCCTAATGGTGCAGCCGCTATTAAGGGTTCGTTTGTTCAACGATTAAAGTCCTACGTGATCTGAGTTCAGACCGGAGCAATCCAGGTCAGTTTCTATCTGTAACGCCACTTTTCCTAGTACGAAAGGATCGGAAAAGAGGGGCCCATACTTAAAGCACGCCCCACCCCAACTTATGAAAACAAATAAATAAAATAAAGGGAGGGCCAAAACCCCAGCTGGCCGAAATAAGGACATACTGGGGTGGCAGAGCATGGTAAATTGCGAAAGGCCTAAGCCCTTTTAACCAGAGGTTCAAATCCTCTTCCCAGTTTATGCTATACACCCTGATTACCCACCTAATCAACCCCTTAGCCTACATTGTACCAGTACTTCTAGCGGTAGCCTTCCTGACACTTCTTGAACGAAAAGTGTTAGGGTATATGCAACTACGAAAAGGCCCAAACGTGGTAGGCCCCTACGGACTACTACAACCCATTGCCGACGGAGTAAAACTCTTCATTAAAGAGCCCGTCCGCCCATCTACATCATCCCCATTCCTATTTTTAGCCGCCCCAGTACTCGCACTAACTCTGGCCATAACCTTATGAGCACCAATACCCATACCCCACCCAGTAACCGATCTCAACCTAGGGATCCTATTTATTCTAGCCCTATCGAGCCTAGCAGTGTACTCAACTCTCGGGTCAGGCTGAGCATCAAACTCAAAGTACGCATTAATTGGGGCCCTACGAGCTGTGGCTCAGACAATCTCCTATGAAGTCAGCCTCGGACTAATTCTCCTATCCGTAATTATTTTCTCGGGAGGATATACCCTACAAACATTTAACGTTGCCCAAGAAAGTATTTGATTACTTATCCCCGCCTGACCTTTAGCCGCAATATGATACATCTCAACACTAGCTGAAACAAATCGAGCACCTTTTGATTTGACAGAAGGGGAGTCAGAACTGGTATCCGGCTTCAACGTAGAATATGCAGGAGGGCCTTTCGCACTATTTTTCCTCGCCGAATATGCCAACATTCTTCTAATAAACACACTATCGGCCGTTCTATTCTTGGGGGCCTCACATATCCCAAGCGTCCCAGAACTCACCACAATTAACCTTATAACCAAAGCTGCATTACTATCCATCATATTTCTATGGGTACGAGCCTCATACCCACGATTCCGATACGACCAACTAATACACCTGGTGTGAAAAAACTTCCTTCCCCTTACACTCGCCTTTGTATTATGACATACTGCCCTACCGATTGCGCTAGCAGGGCTTCCCCCACAACTATAGCCAAGGAACTGTGCCTGAATACCAAAGGACCACTTTGATAGAGTGAATTACAGGGGTTAAAATCCCCTCGGTTCCTAGAAAGAAGGGAATTGAACCCATACTCAAGAGATCAAAACTCTAGGTGCTTCCTTTACACCACCTTCTAGGGCGAAGTCAGCCAATTAAGCTTTCGGGCCCATACCCCGAACATGACGGTTAAAATCCCTCCTCCGCCAATGAACCCGTACGTACTTACAGTCCTACTATCTAGTCTGGGGCTAGGAACCACCCTAACCTTTGCTAGCTCTCACTGACTCCTAGCCTGAATGGGCCTAGAAATTAATACGCTAGCGATTACCCCCCTGATAGCACAGCACCACCACCCCCGAGCAGTAGAAGCAACCACAAAGTACTTCCTAACCCAAGCCACCGCAGCAGCAATAATCTTATTTGCAAGCACAACAAATGCCTGAATAACCGGAGAGTGAGGTATCAACGACCTATCAAGCCCTATCGCCAGCACAATATTTACAGCAGCCCTGGCACTCAAAATTGGACTCGCACCCATACACTTCTGAATACCAGAAGTAATACAAGGACTAGACTTATTAACAGGACTCATTCTGTCTACCTGACAAAAACTCGCCCCCTTCGCACTCATCATCCAAACAGCACAAACTATTGACTCGTCACTACTGGTAATATTAGGAATTACATCCACACTAGTTGGAGGGTGAGGAGGACTAAACCAGACCCAACTACGGAAAATCCTAGCCTATTCTTCAATTGCACACATAGGATGAATGATTATTGTAATCCAATATGCTCCACAACTTACCCTAATCGCACTGGGCATATATATCATTATAACTTCCGCAGCATTCCTAACCCTAAAAATACTATTAACAACCAAAATCAGCACATTAGCAACAGCCTGATCAAAAAGTCCCATCCTGACATCGACAGCTGCCCTGGTCTTACTCTCGTTAGGAGGACTGCCCCCGCTCACAGGGTTTATACCAAAATGATTAATCCTGCAAGAACTAACAAAACAGGACCTCCCCATCATCGCCACAATTATAGCACTAGCCGCCTTAATCAGCTTATACTTTTACTTACGGCTGTGTTACGCAATAACACTGACCATCTCCCCAAACATAATCAACTCTACCACCCCATGGCGAACTCAAACAACCCAAACCTCTTTATCTCTAGCCCTATTTACTACAGCCGCCCTGGGGTTGTTACCGATAACTCCAGCCATCCTAATACTAATCACCTAGGGATTTAGGATAACATTAGACCAAGGACCTTCAAAGCCCTAAGTAGAAGTGAAAATCTTCTAATCCCTGATTAAGACCTACAAGAAATTAACTCGCATCTCCTGACTGCAAACCAGGCACTTTCATTAAGCTAAGGCCTTACTAGATGGGAAGGCCTCGATCCTACAAACTCTTAGTTAACAGCTAAGCGCTCAAGCCAGCGAGCATCCATCTACTTTCCCCGCCGCCTAGTCAGTAGGGCGGGAAAAGCCCCGGTAGAGTATTAGTCTACGTCTTCGGATTTGCAATCCAATGTGTTCTTCACCACGAGGCTGATAGGAAGAGGACTTAAACCTCTGTCTTCGGGGCTACAACCCACCGCCTAAACGCTCGGCTACCCTACCTGTGGCAATCACGCGCTGATTCTTTTCTACCAACCACAAAGACATTGGCACCCTTTATCTCGTATTTGGTGCCTGAGCCGGAATAGTGGGAACCGCCTTAAGCCTTCTCATTCGAGCTGAACTTAGCCAACCCGGATCACTTCTAGGCGATGACCAAATTTATAATGTTATCGTTACTGCCCACGCCTTTGTAATAATCTTCTTTATAGTAATACCTATTCTCATCGGGGGGTTTGGAAACTGACTTGTACCACTAATAATTGGTGCCCCGGACATAGCATTCCCACGAATAAATAATATAAGCTTCTGACTACTACCCCCATCATTCCTGCTACTACTAGCTTCTTCTGGGGTTGAGGCCGGGGCCGGAACAGGATGAACAGTATACCCACCCCTTGCTGGGAACCTAGCCCACGCAGGAGCATCAGTAGATCTAACAATTTTTTCACTTCACCTAGCAGGTATTTCATCTATCCTGGGGGCAATTAACTTCATCACCACAACCATTAACATGAAACCCCCGGCCATCTCTCAATATCAAACACCTCTATTTGTCTGATCCGTGCTTGTGACCGCCGTCCTACTCCTCCTATCGCTACCCGTTCTAGCTGCCGGAATTACAATACTACTAACAGATCGAAATCTCAATACAACATTTTTTGACCCGGCAGGCGGAGGAGACCCAATCCTTTACCAACATCTATTCTGATTCTTTGGCCACCCAGAAGTCTACATTCTTATTCTTCCGGGGTTCGGAATTATCTCTCACGTTGTAGCCTACTATTCCGGTAAAAAAGAACCATTTGGTTACATGGGTATGGTATGAGCAATAATGGCCATCGGCCTTCTAGGGTTTATTGTGTGGGCCCACCACATATTCACCGTTGGAATAGACGTAGACACTCGTGCATATTTTACATCTGCAACAATAATTATTGCAATCCCAACAGGCGTAAAAGTATTCAGCTGATTAGCCACACTTCATGGAGGATCAATTAAATGAGAAACACCCATACTATGGGCTCTAGGGTTTATTTTCCTTTTCACAGTAGGCGGACTCACAGGTATTGTCCTATCCAACTCATCACTAGATATTGTCCTTCATGACACCTATTATGTAGTAGCACACTTCCACTATGTACTATCAATAGGCGCTGTATTTGCTATTATGGCAGCTTTCGTACACTGATTCCCCCTACTAACCGGGTACACCCTCCACAGCACATGAACAAAAATCCACTTTGCAGTTATGTTTATTGGGGTTAACCTAACATTCTTCCCACAACATTTCCTAGGCCTGGCAGGCATACCACGACGATATTCTGACTACCCAGACGCCTACGCCTTATGAAATACAGTGTCATCCATCGGATCACTAATCTCTTTAGTAGCAGTTATTATGTTCCTGTTTATTCTATGAGAAGCCTTCGCCGCTAAACGGGAAGTACTATCTGTAGAGTTAACAATAACAAATGTAGAATGACTCCACGGCTGCCCTCCTCCTTACCACACATATGAGGAACCAGCATTTGTTCAAATTCAATCAAATTAACGAGAAAGGGAGGAATTGAACCCCCATATGCTGGTTTCAAGCCAGCCACATAACCACTCTGTCACTTCCTTCTTAAGACATTAGTAAAATATAAATACACCACCTTGTCAAGGTGAAATTGTGGGTTAGACCCCCGCATGTCTTTTAAGCCCGAAGCTTAATGGCACACCCAACACAACTAGGATTTCAAGACGCGGCATCACCCGTTATAGAAGAACTTCTTCATTTCCACGATCACGCACTAATAATTGTATTCCTAATCAGTACCTTAGTATTATATATTATTATTGCAATGGTATCAACCAAACTTACTAACAAGTATATCTTAGACTCTCAAGAGATCGAAATTGTATGAACCATCTTACCGGCCGTCATTTTAGTACTTATTGCCCTACCCTCTTTACGTATTCTGTACCTTATGGACGAGATCAACGACCCCCACTTAACAATTAAAGCAATAGGACATCAATGATACTGAAGCTACGAATATACAGATTATGAAGATCTAGGATTTGACTCTTATATAGTCCCAACCCAAGACCTTGCCCCCGGCCAATTCCGACTCCTAGAGACAGACCACCGAATAGTTGTCCCAATAGAATCCCCAATCCGTATCCTAGTATCCGCTGAAGACGTATTACATTCTTGAGCTGTCCCATCCCTGGGCATAAAAATGGATGCAGTCCCAGGCCGACTAAATCAAACCGCCTTTATCGCCTCGCGTCCAGGACTATTCTATGGGCAATGCTCTGAAATCTGCGGGGCTAATCACAGCTTTATACCAATTGTAGTTGAAGCAGTACCACTAGAACACTTCGAAAACTGATCCTCATTAATACTAGAAGACGCCTCACTAGGAAGCTAAATATTGGACAAAGCGTTGGCCTTTTAAGCCAAAGATTGGTGACTTCCGACCACCCTTAGTGAAATGCCACAAACAAACCCCAATCCTTGATTCATAATTCTCGTGTACACCTGAATACTTTTCTTAATTATTATCCCAACTAAAGTCTTAAATTATACTTCACCAAATAAACCAACTCCAGCAAGCCCTAAAAAACACGAAACTGGAGCCTGATACTGACCATGATCGTAAGCTTCTTCGACCAGTTTGCAAGCCCAGTGTTCCTCGGAGTTCCACTAATTGCCATCGCAATTGCACTGCCCTGAGTATTATATCCAACCCCCTCATCTCGATGAGTAAACAATCGACTCACCACAACACAAGAGTGGCTTATTAATCGATTCACCAATCAATTAATACTACCACTGAACACAGGGGGACATAAATGAGCATTATTATTGACCTCATTAATAATTTTCTTAATTACAACCAACATGCTTGGACTACTGCCTTACACCTTTACACCCACAACACAACTATCCCTTAATCTAGGGTTTGCAGTACCTCTATGGCTTGCCACAGTAATTATTGGGATACGAAATCAACCAACAGTCGCTCTAGGACACCTTTTACCAGAAGGAACACCCATCCTACTAATCCCCGTACTAATCATTATCGAAACAATTAGCCTATTTATGCGGCCACTAGCCCTAGGAGTTCGACTCACAGCCAACCTAACCGCAGGCCACCTCCTAATTCAACTTATCGCCACAGCTGTATTTGTCCTTCTACCAATAATGCCCATAGTAGCAATCCTAACTGCTGCCTTACTCTTCATGCTGACACTATTAGAAGTTGCGGTAGCAATAATTCAAGCTTATGTATTTGTGCTTCTTTTAAGCCTATACCTTCAAGAAAACGTTTAATGGCCCACCAAGCACATGCCTATCATATAGTTGACCCAAGCCCATGACCGCTAACCGGAGCTATCGCTGCCCTACTAATAACATCCGGCCTAGCAATCTGATTTCACTTCCACTCAACAATACTAATAACCCTAGGGTTAGTTCTCACACTTCTCACCATGTACCAATGATGACGTGATATTATCCGGGAAGGAACCTTTCAAGGCCACCACACTCCCCCAGTACAAAAAGGGCTACGATACGGAATAATTCTATTTATTACCTCAGAAGTATTCTTCTTCTTAGGGTTCTTCTGAGCCTTCTACCACTCAAGCCTAGCCCCCACCCCAGAATTAGGAGGATGCTGACCCCCAACAGGAATTACCCCCCTAGACCCCTTCGAAGTCCCGCTCCTCAATACAGCCGTTCTTCTAGCATCGGGGGTTACAGTAACATGGGCCCACCACAGCATCATAGAAGGAGAACGAAAACAAGCCATTCAATCTCTAGCATTAACCATTTTATTAGGGTTTTATTTTACCGCACTACAAGCCATAGAATATTACGAAGCCCCCTTCACAATTGCAGATGGAGTCTATGGTTCAACATTCTTCGTGGCCACGGGCTTCCATGGACTACATGTCATTATTGGATCAACCTTCCTCGCAGTGTGTCTCCTACGCCAAATCCAATACCACTTTACATCTGAACACCACTTCGGCTTTGAAGCCGCTGCCTGATACTGGCACTTTGTTGACGTAGTATGACTCTTCCTCTACGTGTCTATCTATTGATGAGGCTCATAATCTTTCTAGTATTAAAGTTAGTACAAGTGACTTCCAATCACACAGCCTTGGTTAAACCCCAAGGAAAGATAATGAACTTAATTATAACTGTTTTAGTTATTACAACAGCCCTATCCTTAGTCCTAGCGGTTGTATCTTTTTGACTACCACAAATGAACCCCGACGCAGAAAAGTTATCACCATATGAGTGTGGATTTGACCCCCTAGGCTCCGCCCGACTACCGTTTTCCCTACGCTTCTTTCTAGTAGCAATTCTATTCCTCCTCTTTGACCTAGAAATTGCCCTCCTCCTCCCCCTACCATGAGGAGACCAACTACATAACCCCACCGAAACACTTTTCTGAGCCACAACAGTCCTAATTTTATTAACCCTCGGGCTAATCTACGAATGGACCCAAGGCGGCTTAGAATGAGCAGAATAGGGGGCTAGTCCAAAACAAGACCTCTGACTTCGACTCAGAAAATCGTGGTTTAATTCCACGGCCCTCTTATGACACCCGTACACTTTAGTTTTAGCTCAGCATTCATTTTAGGTTTAATAGGACTAGCATTCCATCGGACTCACCTACTCTCCGCATTATTATGCTTAGAAGGGATAATACTATCCCTATTTATCGCACTAGCCCTGTGAACACTACAATTTGAGGTGACAGCATTCTCGACGGCTCCTATGTTACTACTAGCCTTCTCTGCCTGTGAAGCAAGCACCGGCCTAGCACTACTAGTTGCTACTGCCCGCACTCATGGGACTGATCGGTTACAAAATCTTAATCTTCTACAATGCTAAAAGTACTAATCCCCACAATCATACTATTCCCAACAATTTGATTAGCCTCCCCCAAATGGCTGTGAACAACCACAACCGCACACAGTCTCCTAATTGCATCTATTAGCCTAATATGGCTAAAGTGAACCTCAGAAGCCGGATGAACCTCCTCCAACACATACCTGGCCACAGATCCACTATCAACTCCCCTTTTAGTACTAACATGCTGACTACTTCCACTTATAATTCTAGCTAGCCAAAACCATATTAACCCTGAACCAATTAGCCGACAACGCTCTTACATTACACTTCTCGCCTCACTACAAACCTTCTTAATTATAGCATTCGGTGCCACAGAAATCATTATATTTTATATTATATTTGAAGCTACGCTTATCCCAACCCTCATCATTATTACCCGCTGAGGAAACCAAGCCGAACGACTTAATGCAGGGACCTACTTTCTATTTTACACCCTAGCAGGGTCACTCCCACTTTTAGTTGCCCTGCTTCTTCTCCAACAATCAACGGGGACACTATCAATATTAGTACTCCAATATTCACAACCTCTTCAACTTAATTCTTGAGGCCACATGATCTGATGAGCTGGCTGCCTAATCGCATTTTTAGTTAAAATGCCACTATACGGAGTCCATCTATGACTGCCAAAAGCACACGTAGAAGCCCCCGTAGCGGGGTCAATAGTCCTAGCAGCAGTCCTACTAAAACTTGGAGGGTATGGAATAATACGCATAATAGTAATACTCGACCCCCTATCAAAAGAGCTAGCCTACCCATTCATTATCCTAGCCCTCTGAGGTATTATTATAACCGGATCAATCTGCCTTCGACAAACAGACCTAAAATCACTAATTGCCTACTCGTCTGTAAGTCATATGGGACTAGTAGCGGGAGGAATTCTGATTCAAACCTCATGAGGGTTTTCAGGGGCAATTATTTTAATAATTGCTCACGGATTAGTATCCTCAGCACTATTCTGCTTAGCCAACACAGCATATGAACGAACCCATAGCCGAACAATAATGCTCGCCCGAGGACTACAAATGATTTTTCCCCTAACCGCAGTATGATGATTCACCGCTAACCTAGCCAACTTAGCACTCCCCCCACTACCCAATCTGATAGGAGAACTAATAATTATTACAACACTATTCAACTGATCCCCATGAACAATCTTACTCACCGGCCTAGGAACACTAATTACAGCTGGTTATTCCCTATATATATTTCTTATATCACAACGAGGCCCGACACCCAACCACATCATAGGACTTCAACCCTTCCACACCCGAGAACATCTATTAATAACTCTACACCTAATTCCCGTCATCCTCCTAGTGGCAAAACCAGAACTCATATGAGGATGATGTTACTGTAAGTATAGTTTTAACCAAAATATTAGATTGTGATTCTAAAGATAGGAGTTAAAACCTCCTTACTCACCAAGGAAGAACGGAAAATAGTAAGCACTGCTAATTCTTACACTCCGCGGTTTAAATCCGCGGCTTCCTTGCGCTTTCAAAGGATAACAGCTCATCCACTGGTCTTAGGAACCAAAAACTCTTGGTGCAAATCCAAGTGAAAGCTAAAATGACATTAATTATACACTCATCACTCCTTCTAATCTTCTTTATTTTAGTATACCCCCTACTTACTACACTAAACCCTAATCAACTGAACCCCAACATAGCAAAAATAACTAAAGTTGCCGTTAGCTCTGCATTCTTCGTCAGCCTACTACCCCTTATAATTTTTCTAAACCTAAAAACAGAAGGCATCATCACAAATTGACAATGAATAAACACCCAAGCATTTGACATCAATGTTAGCTTTAAATTTGACCACTACTCCTTAATCTTTGTCCCAATTGCCCTATATGTCACCTGGTCAATTCTAGAATTTGCACTATGATATATGCACTCTGACCCCAATATTGACCGGTTCTTTAAATACTTGCTTACGTTCCTGGTAGCCATAATTATCTTAATTACAGCCAACAATATATTCCAACTATTTATTGGCTGAGAAGGGGTTGGAATCATATCATTCCTATTAATCGGATGATGACACGGACGAGCAGATGCCAACACAGCGGCTCTCCAAGCTGTTATTTATAACCGAGTAGGAGACATTGGACTAATTATAACTATAGCTTGGTTTGCAACAAACCTCAACTCCTGAGAAATTCAACAAATCTTCGTTCTATCAAAAAACTTTGACATAACAGTCCCCCTACTAGGACTTACCTTAGCGGCAACAGGGAAATCAGCCCAGTTTGGCCTCCACCCATGGCTACCGTCCGCCATGGAGGGCCCTACACCAGTATCTGCCCTACTCCACTCAAGCACTATAGTTGTTGCAGGGATTTTCCTACTAATTCGCCTTCACCCACTTATAGAAAATAACCAACTGGCCCTGACAATCTGCCTTTGCCTCGGAGCATTAACCTCATTGTTTACAGCCACCTGTGCTTTAACCCAAAATGATATCAAAAAAATTGTGGCTTTCTCGACATCAAGTCAACTTGGCTTAATGATAGTTACAATTGGACTAAACCAACCACAACTAGCATTTCTCCACATCTGCACTCACGCCTTCTTCAAGGCCATATTATTTTTATGTTCCGGATCAATCATCCATAGCCTAAATGATGAACAAGACATCCGAAAAATAGGGGGCCTATTCAACATTATGCCTGCCACCTCAACTTACTTTATAATTGGCAGCCTTGCCCTAACAGGAACCCCCTTCTTAGCAGGGTTCTTCTCAAAAGATGCAATTATTGAAGCCCTAAACACCTCTTACCTAAACGCCTGAGCCCTAACCCTGACACTAATTGCCACATCATTCACCGCAGTATATAGCTTCCGACTAGTATACTTTGTAGTTATAGGAACCCCACGATTTTTACCCTTATCCCCGATTAACGAAAACAACCCACTAGTAATCAACTCTATCAAACGGCTTGCCTGAGGAAGCATTATTGCAGGACTCATTATTACACAAAACTTTCTACCAACAAAAACACCAATTATAACAATACCAACCACCCTAAAGTTAGCAGCTCTTGCAGTAACAATTACAGGCCTACTTGTAGCCACGGAACTAGCTAATATAACAAGCAAACAAGTAAAAATTACCCCAATAATCTCCATGCATCACTTCTCAAATATACTAGGATTTTTCCCAACGACCATTCACCGACTCCTTCCAAAACTTAAACTTACTCTAGGACAATCCGCTGCCACCCAATTTGACAAAACATGACTCGAGACTGTCGGGCCAAAAGGCCTGGCATTAACACAAGCAACCATAGCAAAAACTATAAGCAACATCACACGAGGAATAATCAAAACATACCTAACCATCTTCCTCCTAACCCTAATCTTGGCCATCACCCCAACCCTCTTTTAAACCGCACGGAGGGCCCCACGACTTAGACCACGAGTAAGTTCTAAAACAACAAGTAAAGTCAAAAGCAACACCCAGGCACAAATAACTAATATAACCCCACCAGACGAATATATTATAGCCACACCACTAATATCACCACGCAGAACAGAAAACTCCTTCAACCCGTCCACAACTACCCACGAACCCTCATATCAGCCCCCTCAAAAGAACCCCGCCACCAAACCAACTCCTAGCAAATAGACCGCAACGTAACCTAGGACAGAACGATTACCCCAAGCCTCCGGGAAAGGCTCAGCAGCCAATGCTGCCGAATAAGCAAAAACCACAAGCATTCCCCCTAAATAAATTAAAAAAAGAACTAATGATAAAAAGGAACCTCCATGACCAGCCAAAATCCCACACCCAACCCCAGCTGCAACCACCAAACCAAGGGCAGCAAAATAAGGCGTAGGATTAGAAGCAACAGCAACCAAACCCACAACCAAAGCTATCAGTAATAAAAACATAAAATAGGTCATAATTCTTACTCAGACTTTAACCGAGACCAACGACTTGAAGAACCGTCGTTGTTATTCAACTACAAGAACCCTTAATGGCAAGCCTACGAAAAACGCACCCCCTTATTAAAATCGCTAACGGCGCACTAGTTGACCTACCAGCACCATCTAACATCTCAGTATGATGAAACTTTGGGTCTTTACTAGGACTATGCCTAGCTACCCAAATTCTAACCGGCCTATTCCTAGCTATACACTATACCTCGGATATTTCAACTGCATTCTCATCAGTAGCCCACATCTGCCGAGATGTCAACTACGGCTGACTAATCCGAAACATTCACGCTAACGGAGCATCATTCTTCTTCATCTGCATTTACATACATATTGCCCGAGGCCTATATTACGGGTCATACCTCTATAAAGAAACTTGAAACATCGGCGTAGTTCTTCTGCTATTAGTCATAATAACAGCCTTTGTTGGTTATGTTCTACCATGAGGACAAATATCTTTTTGAGGCGCCACAGTAATCACAAACCTCCTATCCGCCGTACCATATATAGGAGACATACTAGTACAATGAATTTGAGGCGGCTTCTCAGTAGACAACGCAACCCTAACACGATTCTTCGCATTCCACTTCCTACTACCATTTATTGTCGCCGCCGCAACCGTTCTCCACCTACTATTTTTACACGAAACAGGATCAAACAACCCAATCGGGCTAAACTCAGACGCAGACAAAATCTCCTTTCACCCATACTTCACGTACAAAGACCTCCTAGGCTTTGTAATCATACTACTGACCCTAATACTACTAGCGTTATTTTCACCCAATCTGCTGGGAGACCCAGAAAACTTCACCCCCGCCAACCCTCTAGTCACCCCCCCGCACATCAAGCCGGAGTGATACTTCTTATTTGCCTACGCCATCCTACGATCAATCCCAAACAAACTTGGAGGTGTCCTCGCACTACTATTTTCCATTCTAGTATTAATAGTCGTGCCGCTATTACACACCTCAAAACAACGAGGACTAACATTCCGCCCAATCACCCAACTGCTATTTTGGACCCTAGTGGCAGACATACTTATTTTAACATGGATCGGAGGCATACCAGTAGAGCACCCATTCATTATTATTGGACAAATTGCATCCGTCCTATATTTCGCATTATTCCTTATTTTCATGCCACTAGCAGGATGATTAGAAAACAAAGCACTGCAATGAGCTTGCCCTAGTAGCTTAATATAAAAGCATCGGTCTTGTAATCCGAAGATCGGAGGTTAAATTCCTCCCTAGCGCCCAGAAAAGAGAGATTTTAACTCTCACCCCTGGCTCCCAAAGCCAGAATTCTAAACTAAACTATTTTCTGGGGATAAACCATCCCTTTATGGTGTAGTACATAATATGCATAATATTACATTTATGTACTAATACATATATGTATTATCACCAATTTATTATCTTAACCACAAAGCAAGTACTAATTATTAGGGTATGCATAAACCATATTATTAAAACTCAGAAATAATTTTATTTTAACCCGGGTAATATATTAATCCCTAAAAATTTGACCTCAAAATTTTCCTTGAAATATACAGCCAAAATCGTATTAGAAAATATTAATGTAGTAAGAGACCACCAACTTATTATATAAAGGTACATCATGCATGATAGAATCAAGGACATTAACTGTGGGGGTAGCACAATATGAACTATTACTGGCATCTGGTTCCTATTTCAGGTACACAACTGTAATATCCCACCCTCGGATAATTATACTGGCATTTGATTAATGGTGTAGTACATATGTCTCGTTACCCACCAAGCCAAGCATCTCTTATATGCATAACGTTCTCCTTTTTTTTCCTTTTCATCTTGCATCTCAAAGTGCAGGCGCAAATAGTGAATTAAGGTTGAGCAATTTCCTTGTTTGTGATAATATAAATTAATTATTATAAGACATAATTTAAGAATTACATATTATTAACTCAAGTGCATAACATATACATCCTTTCTTCAACTTATCCTTATATATCCCCCTTTTGGTTTTTGCGCGTCAAACCCCCCTACCCCCCTACGCTCAGCGAATCCTGTTATCCTTGTCAAACCCCAAAAGCAAGAAAGACTCAAGAGCGTGTTGGCCAACGAGTTGCGGTGTAAATTGGCATCCCACGTTATATATATATATATATATATATATGTGCACCAATTTTTATTGTAACAATTTATTACTGGCCTAACAACCCCTACCAAAAACTTTACAAAAATAACCCGGCACTAAATATTCTAATATTATTTAGCG